AACTTTCATTTTGATTGAATTATTAATTAATATAATAAGTTTTATCTTTTCTCCTACCTTCAGAAAAAAAGGCATGGCCACTGTTATTAGATATTCGAATTTTCTGAAAGGTAACTATCCCGCTTTCATATAAAAATTTATATAGAATCTTTGAAAAAGACTTTTTTTCATACTGCATAAAAAAGAAAAAGACTTACTGTCTTTAGGATCTGATGCTACACCGCTGCTCAATACCTTAGGGGATCCACTCTATTACATAAGTAGATTCCTAAGATTTATCTCATATTATGATATAAATAAGCAGCTCTTGTTGTATGGGTCCAAAACCTTTCTAATTGATCTTTACGGTGCTTCTTCTATCAATTAAATCTTTTTTTATCCATAGAAAGAAAGTATTTAGGCATATCTAGTCTTCACTTCATATTTCGATCTATGAAGTTTATTTATTTGCTACAGCTGATAAAAAATCGTTTTGGACGATGCTTATGTAGAAAGCCCTTTTTTGTGTTTCTAGTATTTCATTGACTAGCTATTCGTTCTTTTTTTCTATAGTGGAGATAGTCGCACGTAATGACAGATCACAGCCATATTATTAAAAGCTTGTGGTAAAAAGGGGTTTCGTTCTAATGCCCGAAAATAATATTCTAAAGCTTTGGTATGTTCCCCATTACTTGTGTGGATAAGGCCTATATTATAGAGTATATAACTTCGATCATAGGGGTCAATTTCTAGTCGCATAGCTTCATAATAATTCTGTAATGCTTCCGCATAATTTCCTTCAGATTGAGCCGACATTCGTTACGGTCGTCATTCGCTTTAACGAATTCTCCGTTTCAGAACCGTATGTGAGATTTTCATCTCGTACGGCTCCTCCTTTAGGTACATAATGAAAATAATAAATATATGGAAAAATTTGATGTCATTATAAACTAAGCGGGGCTAATGTTTTTACAAGAAATCCCTAGCCAACCTTCTTGCAAAAGATCTTTTCTTACTACCAAGTGGGTTCATGCTAAATAAAAATAAAAAAGGAAACTCTAAAAATTTCTTTGTTCTCAACGCCCCTAAATTTCCAGGAATTAGTCACTTCAACAGTCTTCAATGGTTATACGGGTATCCAAAGTACGAACGAGATGGATGTTTATTGTTCCAACCATTTTAATTAGTCCCAATCCCAAAGAAGAAGAAGCAAGAAAAGGAATCATTTTGAAGAAAGTTTTCGTGTTGTTGATTTCTCGGCGTAGTGCTTCTTCCCCTGTGCCTCCTATTCGTATATTGTATTAGTTTGATCTGTAATACGGGAACCATAGGTAAAAACCTTTTGCTCAATACTAGAATTCACAATTGAAGCATCTAAGGCTGCATTAGTCGTGGATACATGACAGAAGGGATTGCTTTTTTTATATTATAAACTTCACCTTCAAAAGCGTAGATTTTTTTCAATACTCGTTTTTCTTTCTATTCCAAATCGGCGAGAAATAAAAAAAATAATGATAATCAAATCGCACCATCTCTGTAATAAGTAAATGCCTCTTTTTCGCCGGAAGTTGTCGGAATGACTCGTAATAAGATATCGGCTACAATTGTAAAGGTTTTATCAATAAAATTTCCATTTATACGCGATCTTGGCATAGGTAGTAATTCATTCTATAACTCTTTTTATTTCCTTTACCTTTTCTTTTGTGAGAAAATTTTCTCACAAACAAAGGAATTTTATAGTACGAACTAACATAAAAGCGGACTCGTTAAAATAATTAAAATAAAAAAATATTCTATCTACTTCCAATTTTTTCCGGTCAAAAAAGGTTTCTATTAACCATAATCTAAAAAACGATGAATAACTCGCTATTCACCCAGGTACTCAGTCATAATCCTGATGTCGGAGAGATGGCCGAGTGGTTGAAGGCGTAACATTGGAACTGTTATGTAGACTTTTGTTTACCGAGGGTTCGAATCCCTCTCTTTCCGTACCGTACTTTCAACTAATTCACCAATCTTATGTGATTAACCACAATGTATCAAATCAAATAAAAAAGAATAGATATAAAATCTACATATCTTTGATATGGAAAATGCTGGGAAGAGCAAACAAGGGATCCAAACCTCCCTACCAATCTATGATACATGAATAGGAAAAAGATTCCCCAGCAAAATCCCTTACCTTGTACCTTTTTTTTATCAAAAAAGAGGGCAAAGGCGAGTTGTCCGAACTCTTGTTTTTAGTTATTTTTGTTACTTTAAGTTAAGGTTTATTAAGTCTGTCGAGAGTAATATTCTACGACAAGCAATTCATTTATTTTCAAACCGACGTATTTCCTATCTATTATTTGATTGACTAACCCTTCATATTGAAATGTGTGAAGAGTCAGATGGTTTGGCAATTCCTCGGGGGCAGATGAATCAAGAAGATTTTGAACTAAAGTTCTAGAGTTTTGTTCATCCTTCACTGTAATAATATCTCGGGGTTTGCAGCGATAACTTGGTATATCAACTATACGACCATTAACTAAAATATGTCCATGGTTAACTAATTGGCGCGCTTGAGGAATAGTCAAAGCCATACCCAATCGAAAAAGGATGTTATCCAAACGCATTTCAAGTAATTGTAATAAAACTTGACCCGTTGACCCCTTGGCTTTTCCGGCGATACGAACATATTTAAGTAATTGGCGTTCTGTAAGACCATAATGAAAACGCAATTTTTGTTTTTCTTCTAAACGAATACGATATTGCGATTTTTTTCCGGAGCGTGATTGGTTTCTAAGATCGCTTCCTGCCCTAGGCCTTTTACTAGTTAGTCCCGGTAAAGCCCCCAGACGGCGTATTTTTTTAAAACGAGGCCCTCGGTAACGTGACATAAAGACTCCTTTTTTTTATTGAAATTGTAACAAAACTAAACAAAATTAAAACTGAACTAAATGATAATGATAAATGACGTGAAATCCACTCCAATAAACTATTGGAATACAAAGAATCAGAAGATATATTCTCTCAATATACAGATTTTTTTTATTGTATATACAATATATATAAATCAAATAAATCACAAAAATTTTCCTTTATTTTCTTGATTTATTTTGCAAAGATCTAACCCGTTTACCCATATATATATTCCTATATGGAAATGGAGTTTATATGACATAATAGAAATGGCGTGGTAACTCTTGGAAAAAGGTGAAAGAAGTCTTTTCAATCTTCTTTGATTTTTAAAGTACATTAAAAATAATGTAAAAAAATGACAAAATATGGAAAAGCCGGCTATCGGAATCGAACCGATGACCATCGCATTACAAATGCGATGCTCTAACCTCTGAGCTAAGCGGGCTCAAATAAACTAGCGCATACAGAGAAATTCACTAAACTACTAGATCATATCAATTAACTATTCTAGTCATATTTTTCCTTATCTATTTAGAATTAATAATATTCTATATATTCTAGAATAGAATATAACTCAAATAAATAGTGACTATCATTAAATAAATAAAACATAACCTTAATTAATTAATAGAATATAGCAATAGATCGACTTTCTAATTTTGATTTCATTAGTTTCGAGTTTCGAAATCTAAATAAGAAAATCTTAATTAGATCAGAAATCTTATTTTTTTTAAGTTAAATGATATCTGATTTGAAATTCTTGTTTTTTTTTCTAACCTCATGCTATTATTATTATTTTATACTTTTTGTCTTTTTATTTTATTGCTAATATTTTTTATTTCTAATATTATATTATAGAATTATTAGAATTAATATTAGAAATGACTATTCGAATAGAATCTTTTAGAATTATTCTAATTTCAAATCTACGAAGTCGAACTCTAAGTTTCAATAATAATCAGAAATTTCTTTTCATGGGAAGTAAAAAAAAAAAGAATCGACCGTTCGACTATTTCTTCAAATTTAAGACAAAGATGAGACAAGGAAGAACATATATATCTTATGTAATATATACCCGTATTGAATTGCAAATACAAAAATGATAGAATCTTTGTTGATTAGACTAAATCAATATGGATGGGGCTCAAAAAATGAAAGAAAATATCAAAAACATAAAATTAAGTATCTATATGTAATGAATTCCAGGGTTTCGTCATAAGAAAAGTGGACAGACATCATAATGAGATCAAAAAAGGGGGTATGGCGGAATTGGTAGACGCTGCGGACTTAATTGGATTGAGCCTTGGTATGGAAACCTACTAAGTGATAACTTTCAAATTCAGAGAAACCCTGGAATTAACAATGGGCAATCCTGAGCCAAATCCTAGTTTACGCGAACAAACCAAAGTTTAGAAAGCGAGAAAAAAAGGGATAGGTGCAGAGACTCAATGGAAGCTGTTCTAACAAATGGAGTTGACTACCTTGTGTTGATCAAATGATTCACTTCATAGTCTGATAGATCCTTGGTGGAACTTATTAAATCGGACAAGAATAAAGATAGAGTCCCATTCTACATGTCAATACTGACAACAATGAAATTTATAGTAAGATGAAAATCCGTTGACTTTTAAAATCGTGAGGGTTCAAGTCCCTCTATCCCCAACTCTACTCCCCCAAAAAGTCCGTTTGACACCTTACCCTTTTTTAGTTATTCAAGAATTCATTATCTTTTGTCATTCATCCTATTGAATTATTTATAATCTATATCATTTTTCATTTTAAAACTTATAAAGTCTTCTTTTCGAAGATCCAAGAAATTCCCGGTCCAAAACTTTTTTCATTTACTACTTTTGCGGTTCTTTTACTTGACATAGACCTAAGTCATCTAGTAAAATGATGATGATACTTCGGTAATGGCCGGGATCGCTCAATTGGTAGAGCAGAGGACTGTAAATCCTCGTATCACACGTTCAAATCGGTAATAGTTCACACGTTCAAATCGGTAATAGCTTAGTTGTTAGAGCAGAGGACTGTAAACCCTCGTATCACCCGGCCAAAGCCAACTCGGTAATGGCCGGGATAGCTCGGTTGGTAGAGCACGAGGACTCGGAATTCTCGTGTCACTCGTTCAAATCGGTAATAGTTCAATTGGTAGAGCAGAGGACTTGAAATTCTCGTGTCACTCCTTCAAATTGGTAATAGCTTAGTTGTTAGAGCAGAGGACTGTAAACCCTTGTATCACCCGGCCAAAGCCAACTCGGTAATGGCCGGGATAGCTCGGTTGGTAGAGTACGAGGGCTCGAAATCCTCGTGTCATCTGTTCAAATCGGTAATGGCCGGGATAGCTCAGTTGGTAGAGCAGAGGACTGAAAATCCTCGTGTCACCAGTTCAAATCTGGTTCTTGGCATAGGATTGATTAATTTTGATAAGTTTCTATTCTTCAAATTAAACGTATTTTTTTTTTAGTAAAAAAGTGCAATAATTCTTTATCCCCCTCTCTTTTTTTGTTCATTGTGGATCCATCCGTTCAAAAAGAATGTATAATACTTTCTACATAATACATATTCGAAAGGAAAGTTCTGTTTGAAAGAATCAAACAAAAGAAGTAAAAAAAAAAGGTCCATATATATCTATAGTATCTATAGTTGAAAGTTGAAGCGCAGAAATACCCGAAGATTAGATACAATAGAAATCTAATTGTACCCCCCCCCTATTTATTACTTTTCGATCTTATTTATTCCTTCCCAGTTATGTGACTAAAATTGACTAAGTTATGCGCGCGATACAAAGTTCATAATGCAGAACTCTTTTTTTTTAGTTCATCCTATTGGCTCGGCTTTTACGAAAAAAAAGTATCTTTCAATTTGGATAAATTGGAGATCAAGCTATCTATAATACTATTAATAAGACCTCAATCCTTCTGTTTGTTTGATCTAAAAAAGAATAGAATTAAAAATAAGGTCCGTAGTTGTAGAAGCTAAGACTCTTTTTTTATCATTCAATAAGCATCTTGTATTTCATAAAAATTGGGGGCAATATAATCCTTACGTAAAGGCCACCCTATCCAACTTTCGGGCATTAAGATCCGTTTCAGTCGTGGATGGCTATCATAAGTGATTCCTAACATATCATAAGATTCCCGTTCTTGAAAATCCGTACTTTTCCAAACCCAGAAAACAGATGGAATTCTGGGATTACTCCTGTGAGTAAATACTTTTATGCAGACTTCTTCGGCTTGATTGACACCATATTCTATTCTCGTAAGATGATACACACTGGCTAAGAGGCCACCCGGTGCCACATCATAGGCACATTGCGAACGTAAATAATTGTAACCATATACATATAAAATTACAGCAATAGAATGCCAATCTTCGGGCTTTATTTGTAAAGTTTCTATTCCTTGGTAATCGAAGCCCAAGGATCTATGAACCAGCCCGCGTTTGGCTAGCCAAACGGACAAAGTGCCCTGCATCTTTTTTATTTCCCCCACCCCTTTTTTATATAAAATAAGTATTTCACATTTACCATGAGTTCTAATTTTATGAAGATTTTTTGCTTATTCTCTAAAATCCTCTCTAATTCACTAATTCGTGGGAAGATACTGGACTTTTGTATTTAAAAAATGTTTCAGTAGAGATCTCTGAATTAGATGATGGTGGATAGAGTAATTCTTGATCATAATTTCCAGTATGCGTACTGCGTACAACAAAAAACTTGTGATTGGTAGTAAAACACCGACTACCCTGTTGAGGTCTAATTCGATCTTTATAGATTTCTCTAGCTATTTTCTTACGAAGCTTTGTTATAGCGTCTATAACAGCCTCTGGTTTAGGTGGACAACCCGGCAAATAGACATCTACAGGAATTAGCTTATCAACTCCTCGAACAGTACTATAAGAATCGGTACTGAACATCCCCCCTGTAATTGTACACGCTCCCATAGCAATAACATACTTCGGTTCAGGCATTTGTTCATATAATCTCACTAAAGAAGGAGCCATTTTCATTGTTACTGTACCTGCTGTTAAAATAAGGTCCGCCTGTCTAGGACTTGATCTTGGTACTAACCCATAACGATCAAAGTCAAATCGGGAGCCTATTAATGAGGCAAATTCAATGAAACAACAACTGGTACCATAAAGAAGTGGCCATAGGCTGGAAAGTCTTGACCAATTTGAAAGATCATTTAACGTAGTTGAAATAACTGAATTTTTGGTTGTTCGATCAAGTACGGGAAACTTAATGGAATTCATAATTGTTTCAATGGTTTTTTTTTAGTTTTTTTTATTGTTATTGTACAAGTATTCAGGAAAGGGCCTAAGACCATTCCAACGCTCCTTTTCGCCATGCATAAACTAAACCAAGAATTAGGATAAGCACGAAAATGAAAGCTTCTATAAAAGCGGATACCCCCAGTACATCGAAACTCATTGCCCACGGATACAGAAAAACTGTTTCAACATCAAAAACAACAAAAACTAGAGCAAACATATAATAACGGATTCTAAATTGTAACCAAGCATCCCCGATCGGTTCTATACCTGATTCATAACTAGAAAGTTTCTCCGGCCCCTTCCTAATTGGAGATAAAACTCCGGAAATTAGAAATGCCAAAA